TAAGATGGAAAATAGAATGTAGAACCTATAAAGTAAAAGATAATGAAATTACCAGTCTTAAAATTGAACCAAAATAAAAGTTTTTTTTTTACTTATGTTACGCGATCTTTATTAGTGCTGTTTATAATTAATAATGACTGAAAAATCAAAAACTTTCAATTCCATTGGGACTGATTCTGTCAATTGGTCTTTTTTCTTATCCCGGTATCTATAAAATGAAAATTTAGGTAAGTGTTTCATAAACATATGTATAAAAAAAATGTATCTCAGTTAGCTTTTTCATGCTTACTATAACTAGTTATTTCGGTTTTCTGCTGGCGGCTTTAACTATAACCTCAGTTCTATTTATTGGTCTGAACAAAATACGACTTATTTGAAATTGATTGAATGAACAATTCATAAAAAAATGTTTTTGTGAGAGTCCCGGTTATAGTTACTTCCCTTGTCAATTGTAAATTCTTGGTTATTGAGATTCACGGACGGTTTGGATTAATATTTAGAGATAGATATTACCTACCCTTTTTTCCTCTTTCAAACAAGTTGAAATGATTGAAGTTTTACTATTTGGAATCGTGCTAGGTCTAATTCCTATTACTTTGGCTGGATTATTTGTAACTGCATATTTACAATACAGACGCGGGGATCAGTTGGACCTTTGATTAAGTAACATCTCTCTTTTTTTATTGACCTCCTGCGAATTAAAGATAAGGAGGAGGTCAAATTCAGATTACTTTTCAAGTCAATAAAGTTATTTCATTGTCATTCGACCTAAGAAGAGCGGAATCACGCTCTGTAGGATTTGAACCTACGACATCGGGTTTTGGAGACCCACGTTCTACCGAACTGAACTAAGAGCGCTTTCTTATCACAATAGATAAGATCATAAAGAAAAGGATTCTATTTGTACCCCAATAGATCTTACATGCATATCGTATCATAAACTGAAATATTAGGTATGTCCAATTTTCATTGATCACTATTGATCCTTCGTTAATGCCTATAGGATATAGAATAAGTAATAGGTAGGGATGACAGGATTTGAACCCGTGACATTTTGTACCCAAAACAAACGCGCTACCAAGCTGCGCTACATCCCTTTCAATTGGCCTACAGTGTCATTGTAGAGAATCCACGTCTTGTTTTCCACATCGTTATTTTCCCTATTGATATACAAATTCTCTTGTCATTTCTTCTTTTTGGTCTCACGGATTATATTACATATAATAAAAAAAAAAAAAGAATTATATACATATGAAAATACATCTGAAATGAAACCCAACAGATAAAAAAAAAAATCTTTCTCGGTAATGTTCCGAGAAAGAAGGAAATGCCTTTTCTCTGTTGTAAGGAAAGGAAAATATCATCTATCGGGTCGTTTTATATATTCATATATTCATTTTAGTTACGAATTTCGTGTACAAATACAAGCGATTCTTAACTACATATGCATTACTACATATGCATTCATATATGTATTACAATAAAAATTACAAAAAAAAAGGAGGATTTTCAATGCGAGATATAAAAACATATCTCTCTGTGGCACCTGTGCTAAGTACTCTATGGTTCGGGTCTTTAGCAGGTTTATTGATAGAGATCAATCGTTTATTCCCAGATGCGCTGACATTCCCCTTTTTTTCATTCTAGTTATTGACATGGGAAGGGCCTAAGAAGATTAGAGAGATACAAGAAATAGTCTGTGACTAATCCCGCTCCCTTTCTCTTTCTTTGTTTTGTGCTTTTGTCAGTTTTTTAGGATGAAATTAAAAGAAAGAGAAAAAAAATTGAAAAGTGGAGTCAACCGCATCGAAACTTGGGTTCAGGCTCAAATTACTAGAGGGGTAGCGGAAATGAGGTCGAGGGCAACAAAATCATACAAAATATTTCAATTAAATACTATATTAAGATTATAGATTATAAATAATATAATTGATAGGTAGAAATCGTTGTATTACTTATTCTTATTATTACTCTATGAATTTTTGATTGCAACGAAATCTTTCATAATTGGATTTCAGGTCAGCAACTTCTTTTTTTTTTTGTTTCGGGTCGAAAATGAAAGAATTGAGTGAATCCAAAATTCAAAGGAGGTTCATGGCCAAAGGTAAAGATGTCAGAATAAGAGTTATTTTGGAATGTAACAGTTGTGTCCGAAACGATATTAATAAGGAATCGCCAGGCATTTCCAGATATATTACCCAAAAGAATCGACACAATACGCCTAATCGATTGGAATTGAGAAAATTCTGTCCCTATTGTTACAAACATACGATTCATGGGGAGATAAAGAAATAGATCAAAGAGAACGCGTGTGTACCTTCCCTTCAAAAAACAGGAACAAATTCACAAAAATTACATTTACACATATTTACACATATATTTACATTATATTTACATATAATAAAATATAATAAATATAAAATATAATAAATAATATAAAATATAATTAATTATAATAATAATACAATACATATAAATATAAAATAAAAACATATAAAAATCTAAAATAAAAATCTAATATCTAATATAAATAAAAAATAAACCAATCAACTCCTATTTCCGTCAAATCATAAATTAGATTTAAGAAATAGATTTTAGAGATAAGGAATAAACCATGGATAAATCCAAGCTTTTTCTTAAATCCAAGCGATCTTTTCGTAGGCGTTTGCCCCCAATTGGATCGGGGGATCGAATTGATTATAGAAACATGAGTTTAATTAGTCGATTTATTAGTGAGCAAGGAAAAATATTATCTAGACGAATGAATAGATTGACTTTGAAACAACAACGATTAATTACTATTGCCATAAAACAAGCTCGTATTTTATCTTTGTTACCTTTTCTTAATAATGAGAAACAATTTGAGAGAGCTGAGCCTACTCCTAGAACTACAGGTCCCCGAACCAGAAAGAAATAGGCCTATTTCGCAATTGATTGAATCAAAATTCCAATCCGAATCCCCACCCAGGTTGATGTTTTGTTCGAAAAATTCGAGAATTTAGATTGGATTGACACGTCGTAAAAAAATCGTAAGAAAAGAAAAAAAATAATCGAAAAATGAAGAAGAAATTTTTTTTTATTGAAACGTGTTCATTTATTTTTACTACTTTATCACACTCATATTAATTTTGACTCTACCTTCCCGGAGTTCATTCTCCGGGGACCTCCGTTTAAATTATTCCGGCGGATTCTTTCCAACCTCCCTATTTACTGATCTCATTGGAAATCATGTAAAAACAATTTGTATTTGATATGGCTATTTGTGCAAGTATTTTACGATTAATAAGCAACTGCCTCTTGTACAAATCATTTATTGATCTACTATAACTATAGGATACTCCAATTTCACGAATTGCTGCATTTATCCGAGTGATCCATAAACGACGAAAATTTCTCTTTTGTCGGCCCCTATCCCGATGAGAAGAAAACAAAGCTCTCATTTTTTGTTGAATAATAGTTCGAGTAAGTCTTGAATGAGTCCCTCGAAAGGTTGATGCAAATAAACGAATTTTTGTTCTACGTCTCCGAGCTATATAACCCCGTCTAATTCTGGTCATTGAATCAAATGAAACTTCGATGAATAACTAAATTAATTGATTTATTTTAGTCATTCTTTTCCCCCTTCCTGGTTTATTAATAACAAAACGGATTCTTCCGATGTATAAAATAAAAATTCCAATGGCTTTTGCTACTATGACCTTCCCAACCACGATTTTTTTACAGGCATTTCACCTCGAAATAAGAAATTGTATCGATACTAGGTATCAAAAAAAAATAGTAAATTTTTAATTTAGTATTGTATAAAATAAAGTAAAAGGATAAATAAATAGTAACGGTAAATGGATAAAAAATAGTGGGTTCCTTCGTTTCTATGGTTACTTCGTAAACGGTGAGGTCCTCTCTATACACCGGAGTCTTTTCCCCATTAATCAATGTTATTAGTAACTTGTACAGTTCACATTCTTTGACTCTACCCATAAATTATCCAATAATAGATCTTTTCACAACGAGATCTACCCATACAGTAACGGCATTTAATTATGAAAGTTGGCTAGGTAGCTGACCCTGTGAGTCCGTTCTTGCAAGAGCGAGAGCATAATCTTTCTGCTTCTTAAATACTAATTCCCCGCTTAATGGATAACCATTTGCTACCAATGGGGAGTTGCTTATCATCTACAATTAAGGTGATTGGATTTGCACCAATGGAAACCATAAATTTCATACACAATGGAGGTATTTTTTGAATTAGATAGTGAAAATTTCATCCTATTCATCATCGGTAACGGTCATTGATACTGGAATAAAAGTTTCCCCTCTTTTGTTTTGGTCCAGCTCATGCTCTAAACGAGTCGCACATACACCCTAGTACATGTTCCTCGACGCTGAGGACATCCCCGAAGAGCGGGGGATTTTGTGACTTTTTTGATTGGCTGTCTTGTGTTTCTAATAAGTTGTTTAATAGTTGGCATGCTGATTCGTATACAAAAAGGGCTGGTTTAGATCGATCCTAACCAGCTGATTGTGAATTTCTTCTATTCTATTTAATTTCATTTTAACCCGATAATAAAATCTAAAATCGCAGTTCAGTTCGTTCGAATTATGATTTGAAATGAAATGGAATAAAAGATTTATACAAGATCCCCAGTATTTTCGACTGCTACAAGATCAACAATTCCATGAGCTTGGGCTTCTGTTGCTGACATAAAAACATCCCTTTCCATGTCTTCGGATACAACCCATAAGGGGTTGCCTGTTCTTTGTACATAAACTCTTGTGAGGGTTTCGCGGAGTTTCAGCAGTTCTTCCGCTTCTATGACAAATTCTCCTGTTTGGGCCTCATAAAAAGAGCTAGCAGGTTGGTGGATCATTACCCTGATGATATAACATAATATAATGAAAGGTTCCTCTATCTTGTACGATCGGGCGAAGGAAAGAGATAAATAATAAATAATAACAAGAAGAAGAAAATAGAAATTATATTATATTATATATATAATTGAACAACCGTACAGGCATTTTTTGTGCATTGCATACGGCTCCACAATGGAATTTACTTTTCCCTTCCATCGCGAAAAAAGATAGATAGGATCTATCAGATCCAGATCATTAAATGATCCATTTACCACCCTTCCTTTCGGTAGAGTTAAAAAATACTATGAGGGTTCCGTTGCTTTCTATATTGAATTTAGAATTTATCTCGTCTGTGATTCAGCAATCCCAAAGTTTTTTTTGATTCGATCAAAGAAGGAAAAAATTCTCTTGTTTTTTTTTCAGTTTAGTACGCTTTGATAATATTTGATAATATAAATTGATAATATAAATATTGGAAAAAGAATTCTGGTGTGAAAACAAAAAAAAAAATTGTGACGCTAAAACGAACTCCCGATAGATAAGATAAATCGGAAATATCTTTTGTCTCATACTACTCTCCCGATACAGAATCTCATGTTATGAAAAACAATAAAGGTTTGCTCATACCGAACTCGAAGTGCCATGCTATTATTACTCAATATTCTTATTCATATTCCATATGGCGAAGGCATAGTCTTCTTTTTTCTCTCAAATAAAAACTCATTGGCGCCAAGCGTGAGGGAATGCTAGACGTTTGGTAATTTCTCCTCCGACCAGAATGAAAGATCCCATTGAAGCGGCTAATCCCATGCATATTGTATGTACATCTGGTGGCACAAATTGCATAGTATCATAAATTGCTACTCCGGGTATTACCCATCCACCGGGCGAGTTTATAAACAAATAAAGATCCCTGGTCTCATCCTCTATACTGAGATAGACCATGAGCGCAATAAGTTGGTTCGAGATCTCACTATCAACTTCTTGGCCTAAAAAAAGTAATCTTTCTCGATGAAGTCGGTTGATTAGGACAAAATTTTATCCCTTAGGAACCGTACACGCACCTTTTAATGCATACGGTTCAAAAAAATTGCAAAAAAAAAAAAAAAGAAAGAATCAATGTGTCGGCTCTCTCTCTTTTTATATTTATATTTATTTATAATTTATAAATTTGAAAAGGACTTTTATACCTTCTATAAACCTATCAAATTAACCTCTCATTGATGCATTGTTTCATCTCCAAATTCAATTACGATGTAATTTTCTTGTTCCTGAATGGGCCCTTTCAATTTCCTTTTTTTTAGGTTTATGCTCTACTCCGGGTAAAGATCCAACCGATTTTTATTTGTACATATAGGACAAATGATCCCAATACCACTTTTTTTGATACGACTTTTTTTTTTTTCAATTCCCTTCATGTCTTCCTTCCGCCAAAAATTTGATGTAGTTATCATATTCTTTTTTTTTTTTTCATTGATTGGCAGTTTGAGATCGCTCATTTGTTATAAATTAGGAATCGTTTATGTATGATACAAGTGGTAATCATAAATCATACCCATATTAACAATTGAGTATTATTTTCTAAACGGAGCCTGGATACTTCATTTTATTGGTCCAATCAAGCCAACCATAAATTCTTATAATTGATAATATTGATATTGAATTGATCCTCAAAAAATTGATCTAATTGCACTTCACGCTCCAAATTCTTGATGGTTCAATCAATTTTTTTGGCGAAGCGGGGGTATCTCGATCGGGGAGAGAACGGGGAAATCCCATATGACCCAATATGTCTGACAAGTCGCACTATACATCAACCCAAACTGCATCCTCCTCTCCCGGATTCCGAAAGGGTACTTTTGGAACACCAATAGGCATCAAATGAAAGACAAAAGGGTTAAGGATTAGATTTCACTTTGATGTGGAAACGTAACAATGTTGATGTGGAGGTGTGGAAACGTAACAATGAGTTTATTGTTTTCATAAGCATAAGATTGAAAAGAAAACGAAATGGATAAAGGAAAAGTCTTACAAATGGGTCGGTCCATTCGAACGATGAACAAGTTTCTATGCATTCGCTCATAGAAAATGGGACGAATCCCCCCCCCATTGCGTATTGGTACTTATCGGGTATAGAATAGATCTGCTTTTCTTTGTTCCTACGAACAGAATTGTTCCATTATTACCTTACCAACAAAATGGAATAAAATATGAACCCTTGCTGCGAAATAATCCACTAAAAAGCGTAAGTATATAGCATAGTCTTTTCCAATGTGATAAAGTTACATAGTGTCTATTTTTCAAAGGGGTATTTTCATGGGTTTGCCTTGGTATCGTGTTCATACCGTCGTATTGAATGATCCCGGTCGGTTGCTTGCTGTCCATATAATGCATACAGCTCTAGTTTCCGGGTGGGCTGGTTCGATGGCTCTATATGAATTAGCAGTTTTTGATCCCTCTGACCCCGTTCTTGATCCAATGTGGAGACAGGGTATGTTCGTTATACCCTTCATGACTCGTTTAGGAATAACCAATTCTTGGGGTGGTTGGAGTATCACAGGAGGGGCTGTAACAAATCCGGGTATTTGGAGTTACGAAGGTGTGGCCGGGGCACATATTGTGTTTTCTGGCTTGTGCTTCTTGGCAGCTATTTGGCATTGGGTGTATTGGGATCTAGAAATATTCCGCGATGAACGTACAGGAAAACCTTCTTTGGATTTGCCCAAGATTTTTGGAATTCATTTATTTCTCTCAGGGTTAGCTTGCTTTGGGTTTGGTGCATTTCATGTAACAGGCTTGTATGGTCCCGGAATATGGGTGTCCGATCCTTATGGACTAACTGGAAAAGTACAATCTGTAAGTCCTACGTGGGGCGTAGAAGGTTTTGATCCTTTTATTCCGGGAGGCATAGCCTCTCATCATATTGCAGCAGGGACGTTGGGCATATTAGCGGGCCTATTTCATCTTAGTGTCCGTCCGCCCCAACGCCTATACAAAGGATTACGTATGGGTAATATTGAAACTGTCCTTTCCAGTAGTATCGCTGCTGTCTTTTTTGCAGCTTTTGTAGTTGCTGGAACTATGTGGTATGGTTCAGCAACTACCCCCATCGAATTGTTTGGTCCCACTCGTTATCAATGGGATCAGGGATACTTCCAGCAAGAAATATATCGAAGGGTTAGTGCCGGACTAGCTGAAAATCAGAGTTTAGCAGAAGCTTGGTCTAAAATTCCCGAAAAATTAGCTTTTTATGATTATATCGGCAATAATCCAGCAAAAGGGGGATTATTCAGAGCGGGCTCAATGGACAACGGGGATGGAATCGCTGTTGGATGGTTAGGACATCCTATCTTTAGAGATAAAGAGGGGCGCGAGCTTTTTGTACGTCGTATGCCTACCTTTTTTGAAACATTTCCAGTCGTTTTGGTAGATGGAGACGGAATTGTGAGAGCCGATGTTCCTTTTAGAAGGGCAGAATCCAAGTATAGTGTCGAGCAAGTGGGAGTAACTGTTGAGTTCTATGGTGGCGAACTTAATGGAGTCAGTTATAGTGATCCTGCAACTGTGAAAAAATATGCAAGACGTGCTCAATTAGGTGAAATTTTTGAATTAGATCGTGCTACTTTGAAATCCGATGGTGTTTTTCGTAGCAGTCCGAGAGGTTGGTTCACTTTTGGGCATGCTTCGTTTGCTTTGCTCTTCTTTTTCGGACACATTTGGCATGGTGCTAGAACCTTGTTCAGAGATGTTTTTGCTGGTATTGACCCAGATTTAGATGCTCAAGTGGAATTTGGAGCATTCCAAAAACTTGGAGATCCAACTACAAGAAGGCAAGTCGTCTGATCTAACATTGATCTGGTATTTTTCACCGCTATTGGATTTTTATGATTTAACTTTTACATGGGTTACCAGAGAAATCTTGATTTGAATCGCCGCTTTTTCTTTGACTCTTGTCTTTTCTTTATCTGGGAGATGATCCCAAATGAACAGGTGTGGAAGCTATAATTGTAAACCACGATCGGATTTATGGAAGCATTGGTTTATACATTCCTCTTAGTCTCGACTCTAGGAATCATTTTTTTCGCTATTTTTTTTCGAGAACCACCTAAGGTTCCAACTAAAAGGGTAAAATGATTTTTTAGTATCTCAATTGAAGTAAAGTAACAAGCCTCCCAATATGGGAGGCTTGTTACTTTACTTCAATTAGTCCCCGTGTTCCTCGAATGGATCTCTTAGTTGTTGAGAGGGTTGCCCAAAAGCGGTATATAAGGCGTACCCGGTAAAACTTACAAGTAAACCAGATAGAAAGATGGCGACTAGGGTTGCTGTTTCCATTATTATATAATTTCAAGACCACAATGGATCTATGATAAGATCGTTTATTTACAATGGAATGGTATACAAAGTCAACAGATCTCAATCAATGCAATAGGATTTATGGCTACACAAACCGTTGAGAGTAATTCTAGATCTGGTCCAAGACCAAGACAAACTGGTCTAGGAAGTTTATTGAAACCGTTGAATTCGGAATATGGTAAAGTAGCTCCTGGATGGGGAACTACCCCTTTGATGGGTGTCGCAATGGCTCTATTTGCGGTATTCCTATCTATTATTTTGGAGATTTATAACTCTTCCGTTTTACTGGATGGAATTTCAATGAATTAGGTCTATAAGAATCATGAAGTCCGGGCTTTTCAATCCAAAACGAATCACTTAGGACTGGGATTTATAGGTCATTCTGGGAGTTCGACCGTGGAATTCCTTTGTTTCGGTATTTCCGGAATATGAGTGTGTGGCTTGTTAGAATTGATCCTATTGATAGTACAGAGAATGGGTCTGTCATCTTGAGAGAGATGGGTTCTGCCTCGTCGGATATTCATTCTAGTATCTGGAGCACGGAATATATGGAATGAAATAGATCAAGAAAAGAAATATTTGAACTATGATTCATACCTACTATTCAGACCTCGCGACCGGACTCAAAAAAAATTTCAAAGATTTCATTTATAATTATATTCTAGTTATAGATCAAGGGGTTTTTCTTCGTTCAAAATTATTTTTATGCTTATTGGTTTGCTATTTTTGACCGACGGACAAAAGTTTCTCTGGATTTTGAGTCATTTCATCTATTCATTGAATAAGTGATGAT